TGTATTCGAATCATAGGAGCTAGTAATCGACGATATGCTCATATTGGTGACGTTATTGTTGCTGTAATCAAAGAAGCAGTACCAAATACACCTCTAGAAAGATCAGAAGTGATCCGAGCTGTAATTGTACGTACTTGTAAAGAACTCAAACGCGACAACGGTATGATAATACGATATGATGACAATGCTGCAGTTGTTATTGATCAAGAAGGAAATCCAAAGGGAACCCGAATTTTTGGCGCGATCCCCCGGGAATTAAGACAGTTAAATTTCACTAAAATAGTTTCATTAGCACCTGAAGTATTATAAGGGAATACCGTGATATAGTTTATAGTATTTGAATGAAATGGATTAATTTAAATTAAATTAGTAGATTGTTTGTATATCACGCATATACCTTTTTAAATTCATAAATATTTATGAATTCAGAAAAAAAGAAATAGAGCATGTTGATTATATCCAAATTCGGGGGCAACAATAATCTTAGTTTATCATGAGTAAAGACACTATTGCTGACATAATAACCTCTATACGAAATGCTGACATGAATGAAAAAAGAACAGTTCGAATACCATCTACTAACATGACTGAAAATATTGTTAAAATCCTTTTACGAGAAGGTTTTATTGAAAACGTGAGAAAACATCAGGAAAGCAATAAATCTTTTTTGGTTTTAACCCTACGACATAGGAGAAATAGGAAAGGATCATATAGAACTGTTTTAAATTTAAAACGGATCAGCCGGCCCGGCCTACGAATTTATTCTAACTATCAAGGAATTCCGAGAATTTTAGGCGGAATGGGGATTGTAATTCTTTCTACTTCTCGAGGGATAATGACAGACCGAGAGGCTCGAATAGAAGGAATCGGCGGGGAAATTTTGTGTTATATATGGTAATCTTTCTGATAGCCGAATTATATGCGGAACTTTCATATTTGTGAAAAAAAAAAGAGTAAAGGGTAGGTTTCTAATATTATGCCTCTTTGATTAGTTGATGCTTCAAAGCCGTTTTACCTGGAATGAAAGAACAAAAACGGATTCGCGAGGGTTTAATTACTGAACTACGTCCCAACGGTATGTATGTTTCGAGTTCGTTTAGATAACGAAAATCCGATTCTGGGTTTTGCTTCGGGAAAGGTTCAACGTAATTTTATACGTATACTACCAGTAAATAGAATAAAAATTGTGGTAAGTTCTTATGATTCAACTAAAGGGCATATAATTTGTATATTCAAAAGTAAAGACTCAAATAATTAGGTGGTTTTTTGATTTCAACATTCTTTCGTAGGGATACAATTCGAAGTTAAAAATTTTAAGAAACTTATTTTCTTCCAATCAATTAAGTAGATTCCGAATTAAGAAAAGGAGTGACAAATATGAAAATAAGGGCCTCCGTTCGTAAAATTTGTGAAAAATGTCGATTGATCCGTAGGCGGGGACGAATTATAGTAATTTGTTCCAACCCGAGACATAAACAAAGACAAGGATAATCTTTTTAAACCAAAAAGGACTCCCAAAATCGAAAGGACCTGATGTACAGATGTACAAAAAATCAGTAAAAAAAATCAGTAAAAAAAACCAGGATCTGTTTTGACATGAAATGGATATATCCATATATCTCTGACTTATATTTATGAGATGATAAAATATGGCAAAACCTATACCAAAAATTGGTTCACGTAGAAATAGACGTATTGGTTCACGTAAGAATGCGCGTAGAATACCAAAGGGAGTTATTCATGTTCAAGCAAGTTTCAACAATACCATTGTGACTGTTACAGATGTACGGGGTCGAGTAATTTCTTGGTCCTCCGCCGGTACTTGTGGATTCAAGGGTACAAGAAGAGGGACACCATTTGCCGCTCAAACCGCAGCGGGAAATGCTATTCGTACAGTGGTGGATCAAGGTATGCAACGAGCAGAAGTCATGATAAAAGGCCCGGGTCTCGGGAGAGATGCGGCATTAAGAGCTATTCGTAGAAGTGGCATACTATTAAGTTTCATACGGGATGTAACCCCTATGCCGCATAATGGCTGTAGGCCCCCCAAAAAAAGACGTGTGTAAACATTGAAGAGATTTCAAGAGAAATAAATAATTCAATGATTTGATCAAATAATATTACTATGGTTCGAGAGAAAGTAACAGTATCTACTCGGACACTACAGTGGAAGTGTGTTGAATCAAGAGCAGACAGTAAGCGTCTTTATTATGGACGCTTTATTCTGGCCCCACTTATGAAAGGCCAAGCCGATACAATAGGCATCGCGATGCGAAGAGCTTTACTCGGAGAAATAGAAGGAACATGTATTACACGTGCAAGATCTGAGAAAATACCACACGAATATTCTACCATCGTAGGTATTCAAGAATCTGTACATGAAATTTTAATGAATTTGAAAGAAATTGTATTGAGAAGTAATCTGTATGGAACTCGTAATGCGTCTATTTGTGTCAAGGGTCCTGGGTATGTAACTGCTCAAGACATCATTTTACCACCC